TCCGTGTCACTCTAGTACATATCCATTCTATGTGTATATGTATATCAGTATACCATTCGTGTCTCTGTTACAACGCAGCTATTATAATATAAATTATAAATTAAATTATAAATGGTTCGAATGAAATCATAAGAATATGTGGGCTGTACACCTCATTTCCCTGGTCCCCGGGATTGTAGTTCAATTGGTCAGAGCACCGCCCTGTCAAGGCGGAAGCTGCGGGTTCGAGCCCCGTCAGTCCCGACCTAGGATTAGGATCCGATGAATCAATCAATTCATCTCTCCATTTTCTGTGAAGAGGATCTAATTCCCGGCGGTAGGATCCTTATTTCGTTTCGCATTTCTCATCGGAAAATCAGAAATTGCAATTACTGCAACTAGTACCAATTGATGGTGGAGAGACATATGTAGGTTGGGACAATCAGAGGTATCACCATATGGGTCTGGCTTTGATCGATTGTTCCTGATCAATGGAATGTAATTGAGTACCCATATGTTTACCGGGAGCACAACACATACACAATTTACTTAACATAGTTACCCCGACATAGTACTTTTGAGACTTGACCTACCCTTTTTCTGGGTCCGATTCTGTGTAACCTCAATTACTAATTGAATTTTTCATTGGGGAGAATCTATCTCATGCAAATTGCACACTGGATTCTCAATGTATGCGTCCCAATCCAAGGAAGAGGATACTAATTATATAAATAATAAAAGATCAAACAAAGATCCGTTTATCCTGTTCTAGTTCTAAGGAGGGAATAGAATGAATAATCTTTTTTTTTCTTCCTATTGCAGCGGTCCCATCAAAAAAAAAGAACAGAATCAATAAAGAAAATAGTGAATTTGTCGGAATATTGGATCTTTTTATACCAGGATCCGTAGTTATCGTACTTCTCTGTTTTCTAAGAAGATTAGATCATCAAAAAAACTTAGCTTAGAACTGAATTCCTTCCTTTTTCCATTTGACTGTTTGGGTCTGTAACTAATGGAACACATCGGTCAGATGATACCTCAGATTATTGGATATGATATAAGAAAGACGTTAGATTATAGAAACGAAAGAGTTGAGAAATTCAATTGGATTCTTGATTGGATCAGGAATCCCATTTTTTTTTGGTATGGATAAAAGATCTTCCTATGTTATACTATTCAATTCTCGACGATGAATTGATTTGATAGAGCAGATATTGTTATTGTTATTCATGATATTGATCCGATTCAGTATCATCAAGATGCAATTAATCCCATTGCATTTACAAATTATGGAGAAAGATTTATTATCTCTATGGGATTAGATCCCTAGTTATTCCGAAGCAAAAAAACAATGATGAGATTATGGAAGTAAATATCCTCGCATTTATTGCTACTGCACTGTTCATTCTAGTTCCTACTGCTTTTTTACTTATCATTTACGTAAAAACAGTCAGTCAAAATGATTAATTTGACTGAAACTTGAGTTATTAGTTTTTATCAATGATTGAAGAAATGAAAGGGATTACAATTCCAAGTCTTAAATGAACTTAAATGAAATGGGCAGACTGGATTGAATTAGCAGTATATGGATCCAATAGATGAGATAGTATGGTGGAAAGAACTATATGAACCTTTCCACCACACTATCTATTGTAGTGTATGAAGATATGGGATTGATATAGATCAATCCATAATTCGCGTATTTATTCCGATCAATCCGAAATAAGCTAACGTCAACTGCTCTAATTCATAGGTTTATGATTCTTTTTAATATGAATCCCGGGATCTATCGAAACAATCAATGGAGGAAGAATAGTAGGGGCATACACAAAAGAAGCCCAATGAATCTTTTTTTTTTTTTCCGAAGAAATAGAAATAATTGAATTGGTTGAGCCGTTAACAGATGATCCAATGATCCAAGGAGTTTTATGGTAACTTATTTGGATTTGGAAAAGGAGTAGAGTCAAATATTTTTTTTTTTAACGCTTGAGCCATGACACGAGGTGAGGTGATAAAGCATAAAGAAAATCCCTAGGAGTATAAAAAAACGGTAAGTGCGCGATATGTGGATCACCCGGCGCAAGCAAGATCTTATTATGCTTAGTACCTCTTTTGACAACCACTATGTATATGTCGCCTCCAGCCGAAAGTAGATATTGTATCTACGTAATAGCAGAACAACTCCCTCTTTCAACAGTAAAGAGGGAAAGAAATAAAATAGGGATTACCCCTCATTGTAATATCCATAATTCTGGTAAGAACTGGTTCATCGAAAATGATTGAAATATTTGTTTGATCCAAAGGTTATTATTGAATATTACTAATATTACTACTGGATTTCGGTTAAATTTGGAAATGGAGATATTTTGATTTTAAAACGATTCGTAGAACGATCTATTAAACAATTGATATAAATTGATAGAATTGGATTCCTCAACTTAAACTTACTAATTCATATGAATTAGTAATACCCCTAGAGTCCACTTCTTCCCCATACTACGAGTGAAAGGGAAAATGTAAAGACTACCATTAAAGCCGCCCAAGCAAGACTTACTATATCCATGTGAATCATGTCCCCTATCTCTATGAATATGAAGGAATTATTCCATTATTGATCGCTAATAATAGTGGAATCAATGGTGCAGAGTCAAAATGGGATTCTGACTTAACTTAAGTCTATTGAGGATCCAATCCAATGGATCCACTCTAACAAGTTCCTATATGATTTCTTCTGGTGGAATCGGAAAGCATTAAGTACAAGCAAGATATGCAGTTATCCCATTGGAAGGGGATACTATTAATAGAAATAGAACATGTAGAAATATTAAGACCCATTCTTTGTTTTGTTGACTTTCATAAGTTCTAAGAATGAAAGTCAAGATAGATAACTATCTATCACATATTCCTACCTCCCATTTGATCTAAGCCTTACTGTCTCTGTTTCTGTGAAACAATTGAAACAATTGAGAGACACGCTATTCTATTCTTGGTGGGGGTTACCAAACAGAATTTTTTTTTTTCGTTTTTTCTATTTTGATTTTAAGAGCCAATCACCCATCCAATATTGATTGGATGAATGACCGAGCACTCAGATCCTATCGCGAGTCCGCATACAAAATATCTTCAGCCCTTCCCACAACTCGTAATTGGATTCCCCATCGGCCCATCCAATATAATTCACGACTAAGTCAGTATAAACTAGAGTGGTGAGGTAAGGTAATTAGGAATAGGAAGGATTTACAGTCCTTTAGCAAGCTTTGGATCCCAAGATTTCCGGTCCCTTACTTTCGTAGTTCTGAATCTCACAAGGGAATATGACTATTGATTTTATTTTTGAAGAAACAATTTACAGTCCTTCATGGAATCTCCAGATTCTAAAGAGAAAGTATCGATAGTCCTTTCTTTGGTTTGGCTCCGCAATCAAACGAGTTATATCAACAGGATAAGGAAGATAAGGGCTTCCGAGATCAGGCGACACCCGGATTTGAACTGGGGAAAAAGGATTTGCAGTCCCCCGCCTTACCACTCGGCCATGCCGCCGAAACGATACAAAATAGATGGAAACACTCTTTTTGGGGAGGATTACTGAACCCTTTGTTTTTATTTGATTTAGATCTTGAATCCCGTTTTCCTTATCCTTTTCCCAAACCAAAGGAATCCCCCTTTTTGATTGGATTGGATCCAGCTGAGATTATTTTCTTTGGTTGATTGTATAGTATCTCAAAAGACACAAGGCCTTCATTTTCTTTTATATTGAAGATTTCTATTGAAAGAGAATAGAGAATAAAGAGATTCCTAGAGAGATTCCTAGTTACAGAAGCAAAAATGCAGGGCAAATTGGAACCATTAACTATTGAATGTAAATTCATGAATGATTCTTGGATTTGTATCTAAAATTGGGTTTCCTTTTTCCTTAATGGCATAATCAAATCCAATTGATACACGACTAATCAGTATCAACTCTTTTCAATAATCAATCCTTTTCAATTCCAATTCCATTATAATAACATATTATGTGTATATGTAAACCCCAGAGCAAGAATTGTTACACAAATACCTAGTCAGGTATCTTATCTACATATTCTTATAGGAAATCCTCGTGCTTGAATTTAGAAATTGATAATTGAATCCATTGAATATCAAATATAAATCATGATATAGCACGAACTATCTATATATATACATATGTTAAAAGTGGAATGCGATAAAAGAAAGGCGGGATATGTGGCTAACTAGAAAACTATATCTGCATGTACTTAATAAATACAACTCCTCTTATGCACTTCAATCGTATTCTACTAACAAATGGGTCAAAAGAAAATCTATTTCTCTCTTCTCTGTGAATCATCCTTTGAACAATGGAATCAACGAAATAAGGGCTAAAAGTCAATTCTAATGTTCCTGATTATTCTGTCTTTATATCGTTCATAGAGAAGGGATCCAATCCTGGGTTAATCTATTTTTCTGGTACCCAATCTGATTGTAATATCATAATTGATAGATAATATAAATTGGATCAAATAAACCCAATCCTCTTATATTTTATAACAAGACTCTATAATTTATAACAAGACTCTATAAGTGGCAAAATGGGGTTTCGAGGAATTTTGTTATCAATTCATTTACATTTGTCTCTGTCGCAAATTCGAATGAAAGTAAAAAATTCTCCTTACCCTTCCGTTCATACGTATCAGGAGTTGAATAAAATTTCATGTGATTCAGTAAAACAGAATATACATTCCATCATTGCTGGATCGACCCGTATGGTTCGATGAAGAGTGAGTCAATACCAGTAATGGGATTTGATTTTTTCGATAAACAGGAAACTAAAGATGCTCCGAGATGGAAATGAGGGAATGTCTACAATACCTGGATCTAGTCAGATACAATTTGAGGGATTTTGTAAGTTCATTGATCAGGGCTTGGCGGAAGAACTTCATAAGTTTCCAAAAATGGAAGATACAGATCAAGAAATGGAATTTCAATTATTTGTGGAAACATATCAATTGGTAGAACCTTTG